TTTTGGTGCGATTGCCCGAGAATTGAGACAGTTCAATTTTACTAAAATAGTTTCATTAGCTCCCGAGGTATTATAAAATGAGACCACGGTATGGTTATAGTAGGCTATTTAAAAGAAATAGATTAAGATTCATTTAGTAGATTTTGTCTCACGTATATACCTTTCAAAATTCGTATTCATAAACAAATATGTAAAAAAAAAAAAGAAAAACATGTTGATTATATCCAAATTTGGAGGCACCAAAAATTTTAATTAATCATGGGTAGTGATACTATTGCTGACATAATAACCTCTATACGAAATGCCGATATGTATAGAAAAAGCGTGGTTCGAGTAGCATCTACTAATATCAGCCAAAGTATTGTTAAAATACTTTTACGCGAGGGTTTTATCGAAAACGTGAGAAAACATCGAGAAAACAACAAATCTTTTTTGGTTTTAACCCTACGACATAGAAGAAACAGGAAAAGTACTTATAGAAATCTTTTAAATTTAAAACGGATCAGTAAGCCCGGGCTACGAATCTATTCTAACTATCAAAGAATTCCTAGAATTTTAGGCGGGATGGGCGTTGTAATTCTTTCTACCTCTCGGGGTATAATGACAGACCGAGAGGCTCGACTAGAAAGAATAGGCGGAGAAATTTTGTGTTATATATGGTAATCTTTCTAATATCCAAATTGAATATGAAACTTCTTTTTTGTGAAAAAGAAAAGAGAAGAGGTGGGTTGTCTAATAGGGTTCTTCCTCCACTAGTTGATACTTCAAGGGGGTTTTACCTGGAATGAAAGAACAAAAATGGATTCATGAAGGTTTAATTACTGAATCGCTTCCCAACGGCATGTTCCGAGTTCGTTTAGATAATGAAGATATTATTCTAGGTCATGTTTCAGGAAAAATCCGACGTAGTTTTATACGGATACTGCCAGGAGATAGAGTCAAAATTGAAGTAAGTCGTTATGATTCAACCAGAGGTCGTATAATTTATCGACTCCGCAACAAAGATTCGAAAGATTAGGTGTTTTTTCAACTTCACTATTTATTTCGTAGGAATACGATTTGAAATTGAAAATTTCAAGAAACTTATTTTCTTCCAAGAAGTGGATTCAAAATTAAAGTAAGGAGTGACAAATATGAAAATAAGAGCTTCCGTTCGTAAAATTTGTGAAAAATGTCGACTAATCCGTCGTCGGGGACGAATTATAGTAATTTGTTCCAACCCAAGACATAAACAAAGACAAGGATAATAAGACTCGTTAAAGACCTGATATACAAATAGGGGATCTGTTTTGACCTGAAATGGATATATCCATATATCTCTGACTCAAATTTATGAGATGATAAAATATGGCAAAAGCTATACCGAAAAAGAGTTCACGTGGACGTATTGGTTCACGTAAGAGTACACGTAAAATACCAAAGGGGGTTATTCATATTCAAGCAAGTTTCAATAATACCATTGTGACTGTTACAGATGTACGGGGGCGTGTGGTTTCTTGGTCCTCCGCCGGTACTTGTGGCTTCCGAGGTACAAGAAGAGGGACGCCATTTGCTGCTCAAACCGCAGCGGCAAATGCTATTCGTGCAGTAGTAGATCAAGGTATGCAACGAGCAGAAGTCATGATTAAAGGTCCCGGTCTCGGAAGAGACGCAGCATTACGAGCTATTCGCAGAAGTGGTATACTATTAACTTTCGTACGGGATGTAACTCCTATGCCACATAATGGCTGTAGACCCCCGAAGAAACGGCGTGTGTAGAAATCAAAATAGAAGATATTTCACTAGCAAGAGAAACAAGAGAAATAAATGATTCAATGATCTGATCAAATAATATTATTATGGTTCGAGAGAAAATAGCAGTATCTACTCGGACACTACAGTGGAAGTGTGTTGAATCAGCAGCAGACAGTAAGCGTCTTTTTTATGGGCGCTTTATTCTGTCTCCGCTTATGAAAGGTCAAGCAGACACAATAGGCATTGCGATGCGAAGAGCTTTGCTTGGAGAAATCGAAGGAACATGTATAACACGCGCAAAATCTGAGAAAATATCTCACGAATATTCTACCATAATGGGTATTCAAGAATCAGTACATGAAATTTTAATGAATTTGAAAGAAATCGTATTGAGAAGTAATCTCTATGGAACTTGTGAGGCGTCTATTTGTGTCAGGGGCCCTGGATATGTAACTGCTCAAGATATCCTCTTACCGCCTTATGTAGAAATCGTCGATAATACACAGCATATAGCTTGCTTGACAGAACCCATTGAGTTGGTTATTGGATTACAAATAGAGAAGAATCGCGGATATCTTATAAAAGCGCCAAATACCTTTCAAGATGGAAGTTATCCTATAGATCCTGTATTCATGCCTGTTCGAAATGCGAATCATAGTATTCATTCTTATGAAAATGGTAACAAAGAAATACTATTTCTCGAAATATGGACAAATGGAAGTTTAACTCCTAAAGAAGCACTTCACGAAGCCTCCCGGAATTTGAT